ATCAATTTGAAATCCTTTTTTTTTTTTTTAATTAGAAAGAACTCACAGTGAGGTAAAAGCAATAGAGTCTTATTTGTATAAGATAAGAGCGATATCAGAATCTATATTCGAATGAAACTCGCAAGAAATAAGAGTGTAATGGAAAAGGGAAAGAAGATTCCAGATTAAGTAAGTTGGATCTATGTCACGATGGAGACTATTAATAAAAATATGTAGATCCATATCAATCAATTTATAGAATAGAAACTCATCCAAATTAATCATCTGCCAGGAACCAGATTTGAACTGGTGACACGAGGATTTTCAGTCCTCTGCTCTACCAACTGAGCTATCCCGACCATTCCCAATGCATCATCTATTTCTTGATTTATTCTAGTAGAAAGCCGAGATCTATGTCAATGAAAAGGACGAAAAGGTCTTACAAAGTCTTATACCTGTCGATTTCGTGGATCTTTTCAAAAGAAAGAAACTTTGTTTGTAGTTTTGGTACAAGTACTAATATGGATTATGAATAAGGTAAATGAATACATCTTGCTCAAAGATGTTCATTTGTCCATATATCGATCACAAGACTTCTAATAAGAAAGTCTATTTCTGCTCAGATCCTTTTGTAAAAGACGCTTCAACTTCAATTCAATAAGGAAAAGGACTCAATTGGAATCGTTAACAAAAAAAGAGGATAATTAGTTTGGGACTCGAATGAGCTTTTTTGGGGATAGAGGGACTTGAACCCTCACGACTTTTAAGGTCGACGGATTTTCCTTTTACTATAAATTTCGTTGTTGTCGGGATTGACATGTAGAATGGGACTCTATCTTCATTCTTGTCCAATTTATCCGTTCTTGAACAGATCTATCAGACTATAGAGTAAATGCTTTGAGAAATGAATATTTGATCTCTTTGAAATCAATTCACAAGAATTATTCCATTTTTTCAGATATATCTAAATAGAACATAGAACAAAGTAGGGATTCGGGTCCTTATTCATTATTCATCTGAATCTTTTGATTTTGATCTAGTATTTCCGTACGTATTCCTACCTTATGCTTATAGATGCCTATAGGTTTAGTCTTGATGGAAGGTTTTATGGAATAATTATTTTAACAAAGCAGTCAACTCCATCTGTTAGAACAGCTTCCATTGAGTCTCTGCACCTATCCTTTCTTTTTTTGCTTTCGTAAAAAAGAAAAGAGGAGTTGGCTCAGGATGACCCCCCTTTTTTTCCAGGGTTTCTCTGAATTTGAAAGTTATCACTTAGTAGGTTTCCATACTAAGGCTCAAGCCAATTTAAGTCCGTCGCGTCTGCCAATTTCGCCATATCCCCCTTTTTTAATGAGGATCTCCATAGAATGCCCCTCTCTTTCATTTACATTTATACGTAAACCCATTGAATTCAGTAGATTACATACTAATTCATATACCTCAAGATCTTTTATCCTAGTTTTTTTTTTTACAATCGTATTTGATCTAGGCTAGATCCCCTATTTGGTCCAATCAGACCTGATTCTAGCATTTTTATATCTAAATTGACTAAATATGTTTCACTTTCCCATGCGATTTATCATTTTTTTCTGACTTAATAGTTACTGGGTGGATCTTTTGTTTTGTCTTAGATTCCGAATAAACAAGAGTAAATAATAAAAGAAAGTAGACGAATGTCATATTATGTATTTAATTTTAAAAAATGAATAATAGGAATAATAGTAAATAATAGGAATAGAAGTCGTCTTATAGCTAGAACGAATAATTGAATCTAGGTTCTCTCTATTTAAACTATCAAATCCCGATTCGACTTCTCTATTCAAAACTCTAGATTCTATTGAGTTCAAAAAGAGTATTAGACTTTATTAGAATAAAAGAAAAAATAGAATAAAAGAAAAAAAAAAAGAAATGAAATAGATAGAATTCAATTACTCTATATAGATTCTATAAGAATCTTTCAACTTCTTTTTAGTTGAACTTCTATTGGAGATTATGAAAAGTGAAGTTAATACAAATATTTTGATTTTATTGAATTCCTATGTATGTACAATTTATCTTATGTGGGCCCGCTTAGCTCAGAGGTTAGAGCATCGCATTTGTAATGCGACGGTCGTCGGTTCGATTCCGATAGCTGGCTTTTCTCTATTTGTTCGATTTCTTTTCTGATTGATACTCTTTCTTTGAAATCAAAGAAGGAAGACATCTTTCACCCTTTTCAAGAGTTGCTGATCTATTATGTTATGTTATAGAAACTTCCAACTCGAAAAAAGAAGTTGAATGAAAGAGTTAAATACCTGCAAACAAATCAACAAACAAATCAAGAAGAAAAGATTCTTTATATATAGGGTATAGGGTAGAGGTAAAAGCAGAAGAAAGGCAGACGTACTTCACCAATGCAAGAAAGTACATAGCTAGACGGGAGTTTATTGCCTGTCTGGGTCCCCCGATGCCTTTTTATTGTCCATCTCCATCTGGAGGTGACGGGATCTGGTTGACCATCATTTTGCTGATTGGAAGTATTGGTATATTCTTTATTGCTAAGAGAATTTGGCGATGGATTTCGGTAATTTGGCGTGGCTTTCGAACGAACATAGATCAGATCTTAATGAATAAATTCTTGATTAAGATTGGGTTTGGGGAACCCCAAACCCAATCTAAGTGTATTATATAGATAGAATATTCTATGGCCGAGAGAAATAAAAGACTCAGAGCGAATAACTTCTGGGATAGTCGATGGGACTCTTTTTGGGCAAAGTATTGGGACGATTACATTAATCAAGACTTCGAGTCCTATTCCTATTTTGACCAGTACTTTAATGAGTACTTGAAGTCCTACGATGAAAAGTACTCTAATGAATACTTCGAGTCCTATTTTGACCAGTACTTTAATGAATACTTGAAGTTCTACGATGAAAAGTACTTTAATGAATACTTCGAGTCCTATTATTCTGACTACGTGGATTCCTCTTTTAGGGATTTCGATAGATAATAGGTAATAGGTAAAGTCAAATAGACAGCAAATGACTGGTGAGCCGTATGAGTTAGGAAACTCTCAAGTACGGTTCTAAGGGAAGGAATTGACGCGCCTATTCTTACCGGGGAGAATAGGCCATTCGACAGGGAGATTCTGAAATTGCGGAGGCTTGGAAAGTAACTAATTCAAAGTTTTTCGATTTCTTAGAATTAATATCTTATGGGATTTGGATTCTATGGGAATATAGAAGCAAAGAAGATCCATTTTTGGGGGAAAAAGAATTGGTTTTTTCTTGCGGACAAACAAAAAAAGGAACCCTTTTCTTTAGAGAAAAACAAAGACTTCATACCCAGGATGGGTGGGGGCGATAGTGCGAATTCGAGCTATTAGGGAGGGATCTTATGAGAACTAGTTCCAAAAGGATTTATTATGGCTTGGTAATCAAGGTTTCGCAGGTGATAATCGAGATATTATTTCTTCAAGAAGCTAGTAAAATTAGGTTTCTTGTTGTGGTACTAAGCGAATAAATGTATCAATTTATGTATGGGGACAAGTCAGTAGACAAGACTCGCATCAAGGAGAGGAAAAAATGGAAATTGAGACTTGGAATCTCATTTATGAATTCATTTGTCATGTGATTCAATTAATTTCTCCTATGATTCAATCCATTTTATTACCTTTTATTTTGTACTAACCTAGTTAAGTAGAAAGAAATTGATTATCTGAACAGACTCGATAAAATCCTTGTATAGCTTCTTCAATTTCTCGAAAAAAAAAGATATGACCAACCGTAGTTCGAATGAATATAAAAAGAATTTCGTTTTTTACACTTCTTACTATTAGATAATGCTCATAAATCTCATGATAGGTACCCAAGGATTCATAGTGAACTTCTATAGGACCCTCTCTTGAAGCAATAACACGTTGATCTAATCGCCACCGGAGCCAGAGAGTACTATCTAAATGGATTCTTTTCTGACGATAAGCTCCAATAGCATCATAGGAATTCGAAAAAAGGGGTTCTTTCATACTTAAATACTTAGAATCTTGATAATAAATTCTTTCATTTTGAGACTTTCTCAGAGTACATGGATTATATCTATTTGCACAAATACCTCGACGATTTCCACTCGTTAATATATAGAGTCCAATAAGCATTTCTTGGCTTGGTACAGCAATAGGATCCCCAATAGTTGGAGATAAAAGATTCATATGAGAAAACATAAGTAAACGAGCCTCCGCTTGAGCTTCCAAGGATAGAGGTACATGAACAGCCATTTGATCTCCATCAAAGTCTGCATTGAATCCCTTACAAACTAATGGATGTAAACAAATAGCACGTCCTTCCACTAAAATGGGTTGAAATGCCTGTATGCCTAATCTATGCAGGGTAGGCGCTCGATTTAACAAAACAGGATGCCCCTGCATAACTTCCTGAAGTATTTCGCATACAATCGGATCTTTTTCTCGAATTTTACGCTTAGCTACTAATAGGTTCGAAGCAAGATGTTGTCTAATTAGACCACGAATTACAAATGTCTGAAAAAGTTCTATTGCGATTTCACGAGGCAATCCACATCGATATAATGAGAGTGAGGGGCCTACAACAATGACGGAACGACCTGAATAATCAACCCGTTTGCCAAGTAGAGTCTGACGAAATCTTCCTTCTTTTCCTTCAATGAGATCTGAAAATGACTTGTAAACTCTATTTTGATTATCCTTCATTGGTTGTACGCGGATTCCATTATCAAAAAGTGTATCTACGGCTTCTTGTATCATTTTCTCCTGACCTATTACTACTTCCTTTGGTATATATTCAATTGTTTCACTTGTTATTAATAGATTAGTAAGATTAGTAATAAGATTGTTCCGCTCGATAACTTTTTTATAGAGTTCATTAATATCCGAGCTAATAAATTGACCTTCATCGATCGGAATGCTTGGTCTCAATTCGGGAGGAAGAACTGGTAATAGACACAAAACCATCCATTCTGGTTCTATTTTTGTTCGAATGAAATCCTTAGCTAATTCCATGCGTCTAACCAAAAAATCTTTTCTTCTGCCAACTTTTCGGTCGTCCCATTCATTCCTTGTGGTCCCTTCTTCCTCTAACTCTTTCCATTCCGACAATGAAGAATCTATAAGAGTTCGTAAATCCAAATCGGCTAATTGTTCGCGAATAGCACGTGCTCCAGTAGATATTTCTCGATTTCGAAAGGTATCGAAGCCTGGGGTAGTAAAAAAAAACGGGATACTGTAATTCCAAGATTGGATCTCATATTCAAACAAACCTCGTAACCGTAAAAGAGTGGGTTTTGTAGATATGGGCCTAACAAAAGAGAAATTGGGATAGGATCTCCTCCCCTCAAAACCGGACGTGAAAGTTTCCTCTCATCTGGCTTAAGTAGTTCCAGCAAAGAAAGAAAGGAGTTCGTGCTTTGAGATTCTATAAAATACACCAACCAAAAACCAAAAAAGAGATCTACTCCTTACTCAAGTTCTTTCTCATTGAAAAGCTAGCACTCTTTCATTCATTCTTCCTTCTATTTCGATTTTCTGAATTCTTTATTCAATTAGGAGAAAAATGAGAGGTGAAATCTTTGAATAGTCTACCTCCCTCCACAGGATGAATTCTCTTAACAAAAAAGAGCAGTGCCCTGGAAGGAATTTACTTGTCTATGTCTTGTTCCATTTGATCCTTTAGGTCACCACTTTACCTCGACGATTATACCGCGAGGCCCTTAAAGCCTATATGCGACGAATAGACTTTTCTAACCATGATATATTTGCTCTTTGCTTCTCTTTTTTTTTCTAAACCAGTCCAATTTTTTTTTACGAGGTCAAACGAGAAATTCGAATCTCTTTGTTATGAAATCCACCATGGACTAATTCGCCTTTGATTTAGGAATCTTGAATACGCCTATAATTCCCTGAGTTTCATCTTATTCTTCTCAAAATATCAGAGCCAGGGCATCCCAATTGGATTGAATGGGATGACAGTTTCATATTTCAAATCTGTAAAATCAGAATTTCAATCAAATCACACATCGCAGTATACTAGGTCTTCTAATTCTTGAAGAGGTTTATCTAAAAAATTCGCGATATAACTAGGAAGACGTTTTAAATACCACACATGGGTTACTGGACACACCAATTTTATATAGCCCATTTGATACCTTCGTATTCGAGAATCAACAAATTCGACTCCACAGTCTTTACAAAATCTGGGGTCTTCTTTGTCCTCTCCGATTACTCGATAATTTACACAATACTTTCGACAAGCACAAAAGCCACTCTTTATGGGCCCAAAAATTCTTTCACAAAATAACCCATCTTTTACTGGTTTCTTGGTTTCGGAATCAAAAAAACTTAGTTCTGTCACTTCGCCAACTATCTCTCCATTAGGTAGTATTTTAGTGGCCCAAGCACGTATTTGTTGGGGAGAAACTAAGCCAATTCGGAGTTGTTGATGTTTATATTGATCGATCATAGAAGAAAAATTGTAATTTATTTTGATTAAGCTTCGAACTTATTTATCTGAAAGTTCTTTTCAGAAACAAGAAAATGATTAAGTTCGAGAGCTAAAGATTGTAGTTCTCGAACAAGCAATCGAAAAGATTCTGGAGCATCTTGCGGGTTCGCTATTCTTGTTCCAATTACTGTAGTAACAACCATTTCCTCTCGAGCTCTAATATGATCCGATTTATAAGTAAGCATCTCTTGTAAAATATAAGCAACACCAAATCCTTCTAGAGCCCAAACTTCCATTTCTCCTACCCGTTGCCCTCCTTGCTTGTACCTTCCTCTAAGGGGTTGTTGGGTAATAAGTGCATAAGGTCCACTAGAACGTGCATGGATTTTATCATCAACTTGATGAATTAATTTAAAAATATAAGGATTTCCTATTATCACAGGTTGTTCAAAAGGATCGCCCGTTCTTCCATCCAATATTATGCTCTTTCCCGGATATTCGGGTTCAAATACCCATGGATTTGCTGTTTGTTTACTGGCCTCATATAATTCAGAAAACACTAGTTTTCGCGAAGACTCTTGTTCATATCTCTCATCAAAGGGTGCTATTCGATAATGTCTGTCTAGCAGACTCCCCGCTAACCCAAGTGAACATTCAAATATCTGACCTACATTCATTCGTGAAGGTACTCCTAATGGGTTAAAGACCATATCAACAGGTCTTCCATCTTGTAAATAAGGCATATCTTGTCTAGGTAAAATCTTGGAAATAATACCTTTATTTCCATGTCTTCCAGCTACTTTATCGCCTACTTTTATTTCACGTTTCTGTAAAATATATACACGAATCTTTTCTGGCTTATAACTAGAACCCTCCCTCTTCTGGATCCATCTCACATCAATAACTCGACCCTTACCACCTATAGGTAGTTTTAGACAAGTCTCTTTCGAAGTAAATAGATGAATGCCAAATATGGCTTGTAATAATCGACCTTCTGGGGTAAAAGATGAATCTGCTGCCCTCTGAGGCCTTAATTTGCCTACCAAAATATCACCTGTATCGACCCATGATCCCAACATCACAATTCCATTCTTGTCTAAATGGCGAAGTAAATGGGCTTCTAAATGCGGTATTTTATTCGTCACCCTTTCAGGTCCTTGACTTGTCACATAAATCTGAATCTCATATTTCCGTATGTGGAAAGAAGTCAAAAGAGCGCCATATACAAGATGCTCACTAATGAGTACTGCATCCTCAAAATTATAACCTTTCCAAGGCATATAAGCTACTAATATGTTTTTTCCCAAAGCGAGTTCGCCACCAACTGTAGCGGCATCATCTGCTAGAATTTGTCCTTTTTTAATCCATTTACCCGGCTGAATTCGGGGTTTTTGATGTATACAAGTCTTTTTGTTCGAACCTTGATACCTAATTAATGGAATGGTTCGAGTATACCCATTCCCCGAAAAAAGGATCTTGGCAGTATGGGTAGAAATGATTTTTCCCTCATGTTCAGCTATTGCGAGGACCCCTGAATCTAGAGCCACTTGTCGTTCTAAGCCAGTTCCAACAATGCACTTCTCGGATTGAGAAAGAGGAACTGCTTGACGTTGCATATTAGAACTCATTAAAGCTCGATTGGCATCATTATGCTCGATAAAAGGAATGAGGGAAACTCCAATAGAAAAATATTTGAAGGGAAAAATACTTCGAAGATGAACCTGTTCCCATGCAATAGTCAGGAATTCTTGACGGTATCGAGCTGGAACAATTTGTTCTTCCTGAATACAAGAATTTAAGGCCAAAGAATCTCCTGTTCCTACGATAAAGTATTCATCATGACTTGGTGATAAATAAAGCATCTGTAACTTTTTTGATCTCGCAGAAATATCATAAAATGGGCTTTCTAGAGAACCCCAAATACTAATTCTTGCATGAATTGCTAAGGATCCAATAAGTCCAACATGGATTCCTTCAGATGTGTCAATTGGGCAAATTCGCCCATAGTAAGTAGGATGTATATCTCGTATTCGAAAACTAGCAGTTTGCCCTGTCAATCCGCCAGGGCCCAAATAACTCCATTTTCTTCCATGAACGATTGGTGTCAATGGATTAGTTTGATCCAAAACTTGAGACAATGGGTGTAAACCGAAAAAAGATTCATAAGTGCTTGTTAATGGAGTTTTCAAATTATCAGGAGTGAATTTCTGGTTAATTGCTCCACAGATAGTTTCTCGAATCACCTCTTCTAAACGAACCAAAGCTAATCCAAATTGATCTTGTAAAAGATCTCCTACAGAACGAATACGTTTATTTTTCAAATGATTCATATCGTCAACTCTGCCCATTCCAAATTGCATTTCAATCAAATGATCTGTCGCTGCCAATATATCTCGCGGTAACAAAAATGTATTGTTTTGAGGTATATCAAGGTTCAGTCTCCGGTTTATATTTCGTCGACCAATCCTTCCTAATTCGCATCTTTGTTGAAAGAATTTTTCTTGTAATTCATTACATAAGGATTCCAATTCATTACATAAACATAAGGATTCATCAGAAACTACTGGTTCTTCACCGACACAAGCAAATTGTTGATAAAACTCCAAAATAGCATCTTCTTTTGACCCAATTTTTTCTTTTTCATTATCATTATCATTCAAGAAAGATAAGAGAATCTCAGGGTAGCAAACAGTATCGAGAATCTCTCGTAGATTTGAACCCATAGCTGATAATAGAACTAGAAGAGAGATCTTTTGTTTCCTACTCACACGAGCCCATATCCGTGCTTTTATATCAATCTCTAATTCTAATCTTCCTCCCCAATCTGAGATTATGGTGCCGGTATAGACCGAAATCCCGTTATGGTCTAATTCTGATCGGTAATAAATACCAGGGCTTTGGAGTATTTGATCGATCACAATTCTGTATATTCCATTTACTATAAAAGTTCCCAGGGAATTCATTAGAGGAATGTTTCCAATCCAAATTGTTTGTTCTTGCATATTCCTACTGGTTTTCAAAATGACTCCCGCCGAAACATATAATTCAGAAGAATATGTAAGTGAATCATAGACAGCATCTCTTTCTTTCATCAAGGGTTCTACCAATTGATAGGTATCCCCAAATAATTGAAATTCAATTTCTTGATATAGATCTTCGATTTTTGGAAATTTATCAAGTTCTTCCGCCAAGCCCTGATCAATGAACCTACAAAATCCTTCAAGTTTTATTTGATTAAACCCAGGTATTGTAGACATTCCCTGATTTTCATGTCGGAGCATGGTAAATTGATTTCCCATCTATCGAAAAATCCCATTATTGGCTCAGTCTTCATTGCATCATATAGATCGACTTTAGACAAATGGAATTTCTATTCTGTTTCCTGAATCACATAAAATATTAATCAATTCCACATATAGAATGGAGGGAATACATAGTAACGTGAGAGTAAAGAGAGATTTATCCTCCAATTTTCAATTGTTTTGGAATTAAAAAAAAAATGAAAGAAATTGGGAAAAGACTCTTGGAAAGAAGATTCTTATTTATTTTATGGAATTTTCCAGAGAACGATAGAATAGAAATCTAGTTTTTTGATTTTCTTTTTTTTTTAGGCTTTTTTTTAGGCTAGTGTGAGAATCATCATCATCAAGAGAATAAAAGAAGATCCTTCAGGAGAGCTAAAAAACTCTTCCATATAGATTCGATTTTATTCACACCAATCTAGTAAGATCTCAAAGATATCATACAAGTAAGATTCGTCGAAAAGAGTCTCCGCTTTTAACCAAATTTGACCCAAATGGATCTCAATTCTGATCAAAAACCTTTCAATTTTGACCAAAGATCTATAGCAAGATTTCTAATCGGAGTGGTAACGTTTGATTTCCAGACTAGGGAGTTTTCCATACATTTTACAACAAAAAGGTAACCAATTAACCAACCAAAACAAGTACTTACTAGAAAGACGGTCTTATTGTAGGATCGAAGCCTAGAACTATCCACTAATCTGAATAAGGTAGAAGTGGGGGAAAAAAAATGGGTGAAGAGTTGAAAAAGAATACTATTCATATTCAAAATACCCCCCAAAAAAAGGATATCCTTATATGCTGAAATAGATGTTGGAATCTCATTTCGAATCACTATTCTTCCCCTTATCACGAATCTCCATTCTAATTCGAATTTTAGGGTTCTTCTTCTTCGGACCCAAAGGCTGACTGTCCTGAGAAGATAAGTGGAATAAAATAAAAAAAGAAGGAAAAAAAGGAAACAAGTTCTTAGATGTCAATGAGTCTTCAACAAGATTATAAGGGGAGATAGATAACAGCCACATATCTTTTCGAGGATGAATTGCGCGGTGCCCATTCCTTAGGGATACTGATACTATACTACTGTGTCCGTGTGGAGGTTTTGTCCTCGAGGATGATGGCTTGCTCTTCTGTTTCAACTCCCTCGGATTCTATGGATAGAGGAATAGAAGGGGCTGAAGACGGGTCCGATCTAGAAGGGGCTGAAGACGGGTCCTCGGCTAATTCTATTTCCCGAGAAATAATCCGAGCCCCTTCTAACAGGCTCGCTTTCGCTTTCTTTATCGCCATCCGGTGCAAAAGGCGGCCACCGAAATAAGCAAGTAATACCTCCTTCACGATTAATTTAGCCTTGGAGTATCCATTTGAAATACGAAGAGCAACCTCGCCTGGGACATAGAAACGATACCATTGAGCTTCACAACAGAGTATATTACCGCGTATATCACCGCGAAGTCGAAATTCATAAGTTTGCATGATTGCGGATCTCTGAAAACGACCCCGGACCGCTTCATATACGAGCTGTTCCGCAGTCAAAGTTCTTCGACCAAAGATCGTATGTCTACGAGTCATTTGGGAAGTCCTAGCTACGTCCTCTGCCTGTGTTTATGTACGCATTTCAGTCTGTCCAGATATCTGTGTCTGTCCAGATATCTGTGTCTGTCCAGATATTTGTGTCTCGCCGACCATAAGGAAATTAAATAATTCGGCAGGGAGCTAAAATGGTTCACCATTGCGTATAGGTCTTAGAAAGTCAAAAATGATTTCACTACCTTCGATGGACTGCTCATTCTCTCTCCTTTATCTAATCTTACTTATCTAGTACTTAATGAGATTGTATCGAAGCTAAGTAACTCTAGTATACTAGTGCAATTCGGGTTGTTCAGAATAAACAAATATAAAACTTATAAAATTTATACACAAATAAGTTATCACAAATAAGTTATACACAAATGCGGATCGAGAAAAAGAAGTTTTTCAATTACTACTCAAACCCATTCAGTCTCGAATCTGACTTAGCAGAATAGAATAGAGACGTGCTTATGGCAGAACGGACCAATTCGCTTTTTCACAATAAAGTAGTAGATGCAACTGCTATGAAACGACTTATTATAAGATTAATAGAGCACGTTGGAATGGTATATACATCACACATCCTGGATCAAGTAAAGACTCTGGGTTTTGAGCACGCCACTGTTACATCCCTTTCATTAGGAATTGATGATCTTTTAACAATACCCTCTAAAGGATGGCTAGTGCAAGATGTTGAACAAAGAAATAGGATTTTGGAAAAACACCATCATTTTGGGAATGTACATGCCATAGAAAGATTACGTCAATCCATTGAGATATGGTATGCTACAAGTGAATATTTTCGACAAGAAATGACTCCTAATTTTCGGATGACTGACCCCTTTAATCCAGTCCATATAATGTCTTTTTCGGGAGCTAGAGGAAGTGCCTCTCAGGTACACCAATTAGTAGGTATGAGAGGATTAATGTCGGATCCACAGGGCCAACTAATTGATTTTACTATTCCAAGCAATTTACGCGAAGGACTCTCTTTAACCGAATATTTAATCTCTTGCTACGGAGCTCGCAAAGGAGTTGTGGATACTGCTGTACGAACCTCAGATGCTGGATATATCACGAGAAGACTTGTTGAAGTAGTTCAACATCTTGTTGTACGTAGAACAGATTGTGGCACCATCCGAGGTAGTTCAGTGAGTTTTCGAAAGGGGATGATGCCGAAAAAGATTGTTATCCAAAATTTAATTGGTCGTGTATTAGCGGACGATATATATATAGATATAGGTCAACGGTGCATTGCCACTCGAAATGAAGATATTGGGCTTGGACTTGTCAATCGAGTCATAACCCTTCGAGCACAACCAATCTCTATTCGAACTCCCTTTACTTGTCGAAGTACATCTTGGATCTGTCGATTATGTTATGGTCGTAGTCCTACCCACGGTGATCTGGTTGAATTAGGGGAAGCTGTAGGTATTATTGCGGGGCAATCCATTGGAGAACCTGGTACTCAACTAACTTTAAGAACTTTTCATACAGGCGGAGTATTCACAGGGGGGACTGTAGAACAGGTTCGAGCCCCTTCTAATGGAACAATAAAATTCAACGAGGAGTTGGTTCATCCCACACGGACACGTCATGGACATCCTGCCTTTCTATGTTATATGGGCTTGTATGTCAATATTGAGAGTGAAGATATTCTACAGAATGTGAATATCCCACCAAAAAGTTTTCTTTTCGTTCAAAATGATCAATACGTAGAATCTGAACAAGTAATTGCCGAAATTCGTGCAGGAACATCCACTTTGAATTTGAAAGAAAGGGGTGGAAAACATATTTATTCTGACTCAGAGGGAGAAAGGCACTGGAGTCCCGATCTGTACCATGCACCCAAATTGACATATGGGAATGTTTATATCTTATCAAAAACAAGTCATTTATGGATATTATCAGGAAGGCCGCACAGATCGAGTATAGCGTCCCGTTCCCTTCACAAAGATCAAGATCAAACAAGGGTTCATTCCCTTTCCATCCAAGAAAGAGAGATTTCGAACTTCTCACTGACTAATGATCCAATTAGACATAACTTGTTGAGTTTGAATTTTTCTAGTAAAAAAGAGGAGAAAATTCCTGATTATTCAGAACTTAATCGAGTCCTATCTACTGCTGATTGTAATCTCATATATCTCGCTAAGAATTCTGATTTATTGGCCAAGAGGCGAAGACATAGATTCATCATTCCATTTCAATCAATTCAAGAACGAAAAAATGAATTAAGGTCCCCCTTGGCTATCTCGATTGAGATAGCCAGAAATGGCATTTTCTGTAGAAAGGATATTCTTGCTTATTTCGATGATCCTCGATACCGAAAAATGCGTTCAGGAATTACTAAATATAAATATCGGAAGGCGCATTCTATAGTAAATAAAAAAAAAAAAAAAGAGGCTTTGATTGAATATCGAGGAGTCAACGAATTTGGACCAAAATACAAAATGAGAGTCGATCCGTTTTTTTTCATTCCTGAGGAAAGGCATATCTTACCTGCATCTTCTTCCATAATGGTACGAAACAATAGTCTCATTGGAGTAGATACACAAATAACTTTAAAGATAAGAAGCCGGGCAGACGGATTGGTCCGAATAGAGAAGAAAAAAAAAACGATTAAACTTAAAATCTTTTATGGAGATATTTATTTTCCTGGCAAAAGAGATAAGATCTCTCGACACAGTAGGACCTCGGGAAAAAGAGATTCCAAAGAATCTCAAATGTTGAAAAATGCTATCGATGTCCAAGGAATCAGACCTAAAAAAAAAAAAAAGGAGTTCTTTGTCTTGGTTCGACCCATAGGTACATATGAAATAAGGGATGGGATGAATTTAGCAACACTCTTTCCTCAGGATCTACTGCAGGAAAGGGATAATGTACAACTTCGAGTTGGAAATTATCTCCTTTATGGAAATGGCAACCTTATTCAGGGAATTGCTGACACAAGTATTCAATTAGTTCGGACTTGTTTAGTCTTGAATTGGGACCAAAACAAAAGAGATTCTTCGATTGAAGAAGCCCGTGCTCACTTTGTTGAAGTAAAGACAAATGGTATAATTCAAGATTTCTTAAAAATACAGTTCCTGAAATCCACTATTTCCTATACGGAAAGAAAACGGTCTGATTCAGCCAGTTCAGAATCTTTTTATGAAAATGGATCAAATCGTATCAAGAGAAATCCATTTTCTTCCATTTATTCAAAAGAAAGGATTCAACAATCATTTAGTCAAAGCGAAGGAACTCTTCGCACGTTATTGAATAGAAATAAGGAATGCCAATCTTTTCTAATTTTGTCATCATCCAATTGTTTTCGAATGGATTCAGTCAAGGGTGTAAAATATAAAAAAAAAGAATCAATTAAAAACGATCCACGAATTAGGAATTTGTTAGGTCCTTTAGGAATAGCCCTTTCAGTTTCTGATTTAAGAACTCATAATCCTATCTTGCTAATTACCTATTTGCTGTTGACACAAACTTTTCAAGTATTGAAATACTATTTCATTGACGAAATTGGGAATATTTTTATTTTTCCTCCCGATCCATATAGTAACGTCATTTTGGATCCATTCAAATTAAATTGGTATTGCCTTCATCACAATTCCTGGGAGGAGGCATCTCAAAAAATAAATCTTGGACAATTTCTTTGTGAAAATGTATGTATAGCCAAAAAAGAACCACACTTTAAGTCGGGTCAAATTATAATTGTTCAAGACGATTCAGTAATAATAAGATCAGCTAAGACCTATTTGGCTACCCCCGAAGCAACTCTTCATGGGCATTATGGCGAAATTATTTCTGAAGGAGATCCATTAATGACACTTCTATATGAAAGAGTGAGGTCTTCTGATATAACGCAAGGTCTTCCAAAGGTTGAACAAGTTTTAGAAGTTCGTTCGATTGAGTCAATCTCGATGAATCTAGAAGAGCGGATTTCAAATTGGAACGAGGGTATAACAAAAAATCTTGGAATTCCGTGGGGATTCTTGATTAGGGCTGAGCTAACTATAATGCAAAGTCGTATCACTTTAGTTAATAAGATACAAAATATTTATCGATCCCAAGGGGTGCAGATCCATAATAGGCATATAGAAATTATTGTACGACAAATAACATCAAAAGTCTTGGTTTCCGAAGACCAAATGCCAAATGTTTTTTTACCTGGAGAACTTATTGGGTTGTTACAAGCGGAACGAACGGGGCGTGCTTTGGAGGAAGTCATCTCTTACCGAGCTATCTTATTGGGGCTAACGAAAGCATCTCTAAATACTCAAAGTTTTCTATCTGAGGCGAGTTTTCAAGAAACTGCTCAAGTTTTAGCAAAAGCCGCTCTCCGAGGTCGTATCGATTGGTTGAAAGGCTTAAAAGAAAACGTTGTTCTGGGGGCGATGATACCCGCTGGTACCGGATTTAAAGGATTAGTACTCCGTTCAAGTAAAGATAAGAACATCCCTTTGAAAATGAAAACAAAAAAGAAGAATCTATTTGAGGGGGAAAGGAAAGATATCTTGTTTTACCACAGAGAATTCTTTGAGTCTGGTGGTTTAAAAGATTTCCATGATACATCATCAAAACAAGAATTTATGGGATTTCATGATTTTCAAGAATAAATTCATCCTTTCAATTTTTTATATTTCTTACGGTCATTTAATTGACTAATCTCATTTACTAATAATCTTTTTGAAAAAGACTTAAATATCAAACTAAAGGCCAATCCACGATAGAAGGTAGAAGGGAAGGTTCCGTTGGAACAATTTTTTAGTTCAAGATACCTTATCTAAAAAAAAAGGGGAAGTGTGGGGGGAAATGGCACAAAGATCTTGGAACATTAATTTGGACGAGATGAGGAAAGCGAGAGTTCATCTCGGTCATTTTATTGACAAATGGAATCCGAAAATGGAACCTTATATCTCTACAAATTGTAAACAACCTAGGTATATTCCAAATTGTAGGCGTAGGCATATTACAAATCTGAAAATAACTGCTCATTTTTTATCAAAAGCATGTGATTTACTTTTTGATGCAGCAAGTAGCGGAAAACAAATTCTCATTATTGGGACAAATAAGAGAGTAGCTTTTTCAGCAGCACGGGCTGCAATAAGGGCTCGGTGTCATTATGTTAATAAAAAATGGCTTGGGGGTATGTTAACGAATTGGTCCACTACAAAAAGGAGACTTCAAAAGTTTCGGGACTTGAAAATGAGATACAAGTCACGGAAACGTGCTCGTCTTCCGAAGAAAGAGGCAGCCGTATTAAAAAGACAATTATCTCATTTGCAAACATATATGGGTGGGATTACATATATGAAAAGATTACCTGATATTGTAATCATCCTTAATCAGGACAAAAAATCTACTGCCCTTCGAGAATGTATTACTTTGGGAATTCCAACGATTTCTTTAATTGATACAGATTGTGATCCCTATCTCACCGATCTTCCGATTCCAGCAAATGATGACTCTGAAAAGTCACTCCGATTAATTATCACTAAATTAGTAGTCGCAATTTGTAAGGGTCGTTCTCGATATATTAAGAAATTGGTGATTCAGAAAAAAAAGAAAAAAAAGAAAAAAAAAAATTCGTGAACTCTATAATTCGAATAGGGTAGAATCGCTTACTATTCTTAGATTCTTAAACTTAAAAAAGATAGGAAGATAAAAGATAGCTGGGCTGTGTGGGCCTATTATCTGATTAGTTGCTATCTAAAATCTACAATTCAAATAGACAAGTTGAGAAAGAAATGGTTGAATCAAAATAATTTCCTTTAAATTCTTCTTTCTTTCAGAAGACAATATGAATGTTCTATCAGGTTCAATCAATGCGCTAAAAGTGAAAGGATTATACGATATATCCGGTGTGGAAGTAGGCCAACATTTCTATTGGCAAATAGGAGATTTACAAATCCATGGCCAAGTACTTATTACTTCTTGGATTGTCATTGCTATTTTATTATGTTCAGCCACTATAGCTATTCGGAATCCACAAACCATTCCGACGGGTGGTCAGAATTTATTCGAATATGTTCTTGAATTCATTCGAGACGTAAGCAAAACTCAGATTGGAGAAGAATATCGTCCTTGGGTTCCTTTTATTGGTACTCTATTCTTATTTATTTTTGTCTCTAATTGGTCAGGGGCTCTTTTTCCTTGGAAAATCATACAATTACCTCATGGGGAGTTAGCTGCACCTACGAATGATATAAATACTACTGTTGCTTTAGCTTTACTCACATCAGTGGCCTATTTCTATGCAGGTCTTACAAAAAAAGGATTAGGTTATTTTGCTAAATATATTCAACCAACTCCAATTCTTTTACCCATAAATATATTAGAAGATTTCACAAAACCTTTATCACTTAGTTTTCGACTTTTTGGAAATATATTAGCAGATGAATTAGTTGTTGTTGTTCTTGTTTCTTTAGTACCCTTAGTCGTTCCTATACCTGTGATGGTCCTTGGATTATTTACAAGTGGTATTCAGGCTCTTATTTTTGCAACTTTAGCCGCAGCTTATATAGGAGAATCCATGGAGGGTCATGATTGATTCTTCAAAAGGGTCTTTTTATCGTTTAGACCAAGCGCTCCAAAAAATGGAATCCATTAAAAAAAGAAAAAAGCGGAGTCTAGAATAGTAAAGGAATTGATTGGGATAGAAGACTTAAATGAGGTAGATGAAATCGAATAGGGATGAGTTAACTCTTCTCCATGTTTCTAAGAATCATTTTTTAGACTCCAATCGAATTGAATCTAAAATGGAATAGTTGGCTTACGTTATCGAATAGAAGAAAGACATATCTATTTCTTTCATAGTCCACAGTGAATCGTTATATAGGAATTCTATACGAATCATTTAGGACCCGACTTGAATTTGGATGGCATAGCAAGAAAAGTCTTTCTCTTTCCTTCACGACTTTAATTGACTGAATAAACAGATAAAATTAAGACAAAGAGTGAAAATGCAAATAAAGATTAGAAAGAAAGAAATCGACAAGTTCAACTTGTATGGATTCAAAAATTTGATGACTAGTAAAAGAGAAAGTCTTTCTGAGCATCTGATGATTCAATAATATTTTTTCAACAATTCGGATTTCTTAGTTACCTCCACTGGATGAGTCTTAGTAATGTAATGGAATATCTAAGGCATAATTGATTGGTTGATTGTATCACTAACCATTTTTTTTTTTAAGAACTTATCATGAATAATCCCTTGATTTCTGCTGCTTCCGTCATTGCTGCTGGATTGGCTGTAGGACTTGCTTCTATTGGACCTGGAATTGGGCAAGGTACTGCTGCGGGCCAAGCCGTAGAAGGTATTGCGAGACAGCCCCAGGCAGAGGGAAAAATACGAGGTACTTTATTGCTTAGTCTGGCTTTTATGGAAGCTTTAACAATTTATGGCCTGGTTATAGCATTAGCACTTTTATTTGCCAATCCTTTTGTTTAATACAAACAATCTGAATTAAAAGTATTTTTTTCTTTTATTCACTTCGACCTGTTGCTTGCTTTTTTCTATTCTATCAAGATTTTCCAAGATTTTCCCTCTACTTGTTACTTTTTTTACTTAATTACTTACTTTCCCTATTCTTATTCGTTTTCGGTTCATTGAAAAAAGAACCTGCGGCAGAACTTATTTGAAGAGGAGGAATTAGATTTACTGATTTGCTTTCTTCCTTCCCCTTCTTAGTTCAATCCGTAGCTTATAAAGTGTTGCAAGAAGCGAGGTACTTTATTTTGCAATTTACATCAAATTTGGTACCTAATTCGATTTCGGATTCGTTTTATTGGAAATCGCTATCTCAATAGCTGGTCTCAATAAAAAATAAAATAAAATATTTTTTGAAATGAAATCATATTTTGAATCCTTTTTCTATTTCATTTAGAATTAAAAAAAGGAAAAAATGGAAGTTAATACAAATACACAAAAGAATTATGTTCGAATTTTTTAGTCTATCGATAAGAGGAGATCTCATGAAAAATGTAACCGATTCTTTCCTTTCCCTGGGCCACTGGCCATCCGCTGGGAGTTTCGGGCTTAATACCGATATTTTAGCAACAAATCCAATAAATCTGAGTGTAGTAATTGGTGTATTGATCTTTTTTGGAAAGAGAGTGTGTGCGAGTTGTTTATTTAAAAAAGAAGGTGGACTCAACCAACTACCCCCTTTCCTGATAACTAGGAAAAGGTGTATAATCCCGCGAATTACTTCTATAAAAATGAATAAATAATATGGAAGAACCATAGCATTTCGTGATTCGTTGGTAAATAAACTTTGATTCTCTAGCACCAATCAAAATGTGGGACCATTAAAATGGTTAAAACGAAACTATTTGATTTGAAGTCCAGACATAGCATCGTACTCTTTCTACGTTAAGACCGAGATGGTTTTTAATTTCAAGGGAATAGTTAGAAATTTTTCGATATAGAACACTCATGTCGAGAAACTGATTTGAACCTTTTATTTAATTGGAGAGAGAAAATTGTTTAGTTTTTTTCCTTTTTTATTAAAAAATGAAATGCCAAATGTTGAATTGATGACCTAATGTATCAAATTCTTTTTTGATTTCAAGAAAAAAACAACTTTGCTGACAATTACATATTTTTTATTTGGTCAGAAGAGTCCTTCAAAAAGTTAGGTCTTGGATTCGTGATCCCTTTACAGTTTTTTTTATGAAGAGAGGATAGGTTCATTATATT